ATGGTAAAAACAAGCTTTATTTTGAATAAAATGGATCTCCCCAAGTAGGATTCGAACCTACGACCAATCAGTTAACAGCCGACCGCTCTACCACTGAGCTACTGAGGAACAACGGAGGGTTCCCATATACGGGCAAGATTCTTGTTCTTTGGACCGACCCATGATCATCAGTGTATAAACGATAAACTCAATAAGGTTTTTTATCAACTCTTGGACACCCCACCCTAGAGGTATTGACCTATCAATACAATAGGATCTATAATTATTGCTACCATTCAATATTAGGTATTGACCTATCAATACAATAGGATCTATAATTATTGCTACCATTCAATATTAGGTATTACTTAAAAAAAGAATAATTCTATTATATAGAACCTTGAAATAAAGAGATAACTTTTAGATTTAGATAAAGGAGGATTGGCGGTGAAAATAGCAGTTTACGGAAAAGGCGGAATCGGTAAATCAACAACTAGTTGTAATATCTCAGTCGCTCTAGCGAGACGTGGTCAAAAAGTGTTACAGATTGGGTGTGATCCCAAACACGATAGTACTTTTACTCTTACAGGATTTCTAATACCTACAATTATAGATACTTTACAATCCAAGGATTATCATTATGAGGATATTTGGCCCGAAGATGTAATTCACAAGGGTTATGGAGGGGTGGATTGTGTGGAAGCAGGGGGTCCACCCGCAGGAGCCGGGTGTGGAGGATATGTGGTGGGAGAAACTGTAAAGTTGTTAAAAGAATTAAATGCATTTTACGAATATGATATTATATTATTCGATGTATTAGGTGACGTGGTCTGTGGAGGTTTTGCCGCTCCATTGAACTATGCAGATTATTGTGTTATTATTACAGATAATGGATTCGATGCATTATTTGCAGCTAATCGTATTACTGCCTCTATAAGGGAAAAAGCTCGTACACATCCACTCCGATTAGCAGGCTTGGTGGGAAATCGTACATCTAGAAGAGATCTTATAAATAAATATGTAGAAGCCTGCCCAATGCCCGTAATAGAAGTATTACCTATTATTGAGGATATCCGAGTTTCCAGAGTAAAGGGTAAAACCTTATTTGAAATGGTTGGATCTGAACCATCCCTTAACTATGTTTGTAATTATTATCTAGGCATAGCAGATCAAATATTGTCCCAACCAGAAGGTATTGTCCCAAAAGAGATTCCAGATCGGGAATTATTCAGTTTACTCTCTGATCTTTATCTAAATCCCATTGGTGGTGGGGGACAGAAAAAAAATAAGAAGGAAATTTTACTTGGGTTTACGAGGATTTAGAATCAACAATTTCTCCACTTCTCCACAAATTGTTGTAAATTTGTTGACAATTGGATTATTTCTTGTTATAATCCTTTTGTGTTACTAGTCTTTTTATTCCTTATTTATTTTACTTATTTCTCCTTAGCCTTTTATTCCCTCCCGATTATGTCGACAAAAATTGTTGAAACTATAACGCTTGAATGTGAAACGGGAAATTATCACAGCTTTTGTCCTATTAGCTGTGTATCCTGGTTGTATCAAAAGATTGAAGACAGTTTCTTTTTAGTAGTAGGCACCAAAACATGTGGTTATTTTCTCCAAAATGCACTTGGAGTTATGATTTTTGCAGAACCCCGCTATGCAATGGCAGAATTAGAAGAAGGAGATATATCGGCACATTTGAACGATTATGAGGAATTGAAAACGCTTTGTATTCGGATAAGAAAAGATAGAGACCCCAGCGTCATCATATGGATAGGTACCTGTACTACAGAAATAATAAAAATGGATTTGGAAGGTATGGCACCCAAATTGGAATATGAAATTGGAGTGCCAATTCTAGTGGCAAGAGCAAATGGACTGGATTATGCTTTTACTCAGGGGGAAGATACTGTCTTAGCTGTAATGGCACATCGTTGTCCAGACCAAGAATTCCCCATTGGTGAATCAAAAGAAACTAAAAAAAAATTATTTCCTTTTCCTCTTCTGAAGGAAAAGAATTTGGTGGAATATGCAAATCATCCTCCCTTAGTTATTTTTGGGTCTTTACCCTCGAATTTGGTTTCTCAGCTTGATACAGAATTAAGACGCCAATTCATCAAGGTATCAGGTTGGTTGCCCGCTCAGAGATATGCCGATCTTCCTTCACTGGGTGATGGAGTTTATGTTTGTGGGGTTAACCCATTTCTTAGTCGTACAGCAACAACTTTGATAAGACGAAAAAAATGCGAATTAATCGTAGCTCCTTTTCCTATTGGTCCGGACGGAACGCGTGCTTGGATCGAAAGGATTTGTCCTGTATTTGGTATTGAGGCCCAGAATCTGGAGGAAATAGAGGAACGGATATGGGAGAGTTTAAAAGATTATCTTGATTTGGTACGCGGAAAATCTGTCTTTTTCATGGGAGATAATCTAATAGAAATATCTATAGCCAGATTCTTAATCAGATGTGGTATGATCGTTTATGAAATTGGTATTCCATATTTGGATAAACGGTATCAAGCTGCTGAATTAGCGCTTTTAAAAAAAACATGTATAAGAATGTGTATGCCCATACCACGGATTGTAGAGAAACCTGATAATTCGAATCAGATACGACGTATGCGCGAGCTAAAACCCGACCTAGCAATCACCGGAATGGCTCATGCTAACCCGTTAGGGGCGAGAGGAATTGGTACTAAATGGTCAGTTGAATTTACTTTTGCCCAGATTCATGGATTTGCCAATGCGAGAGATGTACTAGAATTGGTTACCCGACCTCTGCGACGTAACGAAAACTTAGATAACTTGGATCGGACCACCCTTGTTCGAAAGAACAACAAGTAATATATATATCAGTACTCTTGTTAAATAAGATAACAAACAGATAATATATATATTAATAGCATCATATGTAACAGATATTAGAATATTTCTTAGAAATCAATTATATTAAATCAAATAATCATCAAAATAATTTTTTGACCAAGGTCAAGGGGAGCTTTATCATATGATAAAAGAACTTAGCCTACTATTGAGTCCGTTGTCCTCATGGGTAGAAGTTTCAGGTCCGATCATAATATTTGGGCTATATTATGGATTTCTTGCTACATTGCCTTTTGGTCCCTCTAAAATATATTCCACGAGATCCTTCCTTTTGGGAAAACCTGGCTATGGTATAATAGCCATAAGTGGTTCTATTACGGGACAATTAATAGGATTTTTATCCATGTATTATTCGCCCTTTTATGCAGCGCTGTGGAAACCTTATGCAATAACTTTATTAGTCGTACCATATATGTTCTTTCGTTTTTTCAAAATTATGGACAAACCTTCAAGTTCTGAATCTCCGCACCTCATGAATTCGATCAACAATCCAAAAGCTCTAAGTCTATTTATGGATGGTCTAATGCTTCAATTGTTGAATCCCATTCTTTTAGCAAATCCCGTATTAACAAGACTGGTGAACCTCTTTCTTTTTCGTTACAGCCCTAATATATCCTTTATGATAAGTGGTCTTTGCGGTTGGTTGGGCGGTCATATTCTATTAACAATTTTTATAAAATTGGTATCTTTCCGTATAGATCGTAATTCACTTATCGATTATACTTCATTAAGACGTTATATCAATCGAACCTTTAGTTTACTTATTCTTTTTTATTGTTTGTTATATTTGGGTAGAGCCCCATTACCTCTTCTTAAAGGTAAAAATGATGAAGACAAAAATGTCCGCTCTGTGACTATGGCTAGATATAAACGCTCCGTGGCTATGGCTAGAAATAACTGCTCTTTGACTATAGATCCACGAAAACTTAAAGTATTTGTAAAAGTACGTATAAAAGAAAAGCTGTCATTGATCCAATTAAAGTTCTTCCAGCAACCATGGCCCATTATGTGCTTTGATCATAATAGGGTTTATCAACCGATACGATATATTGGAAATAGCTCATTAACTCGCCTAGGTCCTGTGAGGACCGAAGTCTCTCAATATTTTTTTGGCGCATACTCAAGTGATGGAAAAAAAAGAATCTCTTTTACGTTTTTACCTAGTGTATTGGTCCTTGGGGAAAAGCTCAGTAAATATAGAGATCTTTTAGATACTTCTTGCTCATCTGAGGATCCTTATTATAGATGGAATCATACCATGAAAAGAAAAAGAGATTCTTTAGGGAATGAATTTTCGGATCGAGTGAAAGCTCTAAGCCATGGATCTCCCGCTGAAAATGTTATAGAAAGGAGAGTTAAATTCTCCAATTCTAAGGGGGATTCTTTTACTGAAATGTATGATCCATTCCTTAATGGGGCATTCCGTGGAACAATAAACCAATTTGAGTCCTCCCAAATGCTGAACGATTCGATCATTTCGAATCTTTCGGATTTCATAGAGATATCTATGAAAGACCGTAAAGAGGGATCCCCGAATGATCCATTTGGGTATGGGTACCATATCTCTTATCTTTGGCAGGAATTGGAACACGAAAGCTTTCAACTACCCTGGGAGCCCTTACCTACAGATGCTGTTCGTTCGCTTATCCCGATCACTCCATCTATAGTTTTTTCAAATGTCCCGATCACTAAAGACTCGCCCTCTGATCCGATCCCAGAACTCAATCCAATATATTGGTTGGCATCAGCCTTGAGAGTATCCAATATAAATCTCATACGGCAAATGGCTTCATGTAATGGACCGTTCTACGCAACCTATTTAACTCATTTTTTAAACAAAGTTGGCCGTAAAAAAGTTCCCACAACTTTCATACCAATGGAATTGCTTATTCCTATTTTTAAAAAGGAATATCTTTTCACTTACGAGACTTTGCTTTTCCTTTTCGAGTGTTTGTCGCAATATGAGTGGGCAATACTAATAAATTCACGCGAGAATTTATTATCTTTGGATGATTCAATGCAAAAGAAAGATTTTATTGCCCTTTACAGGGAAATACTATTAAATGAACCTCTCCAAATTAGAGAAATTCGGAAACATGTGCCTCGATGGTCATCTGGTTTGAGGATAGGTGAATATGATGACGTAGACCCAATTCTATTACCATCGAATAGGCTTCTTTCAAGAAAGGTCAAAGATACGGTGACCTTTGATATTGGGCAAAAACGAATAGGAGCAGTTCAAAACCGTTATTCTGCCGAGGCAGATTATCGTCGGAACTTAATCAAAGGATCCATACGTGCTAAAAGACGGAAAATTCTGATATGGAAAAGGGTACAACCGAATGTACATTCCTTTTTATTTTTGAAAAGAAAAGAAATACCCGCTTATCCTAAAGATTATTATGACACGTCCGATTCTGGTAGAGTGGATAAGGAACAAATCGAGGAAGAAGTTAGGGAAAAAATCCAGATAGTCGAAGATCCATTATCCCAGCAGACAATTGCTGAGTCCTTATGTTTAACGTGGCCAGAATTGCACTATTTAAGAAGTTTATTATTAATGGCTCAATCAAATATTAGAAAAAATATGATATTACCCTCACTTATTATAGCCAAAAATATGGGTCGTATTTTATTATTTCAAGCCTCCGAATTTTCCAAAGATTGGGAAGAAATGAGGAGAGAAATGCATGTCATATGTGCTTCTGATGGTACCGAATTGTCTGTAACAACATTCCCAGACAAATGGGAAACACAAGGTATGCAGATAAAGCTTCTATTTCCTTTTCGTTTGAAGCCTTGGCATAGATCCAAACCCCAATCTGCAAAAAGATTGCGTTGGAGTTATTTAACGACCCTTGGATTAGAAACTGACATACCTTTCGGTGATCCAAGCTCAAAGCTAGGAATTTTTTCCAAATTTTTAAAACCCATCTTCAAAAAAGTGAAGAGACGATTGATGGGATCTACAGGAATAAGACGCGTTCCACGAGTTGGATATATAGACAAGAGTGAACTTAATGACCGGATACAAAATAAATTACTAGGTGAGACTACCCCTATGGGTAGTGCAAATGATTCATCCGAAGTTAATGATCAATTTGGATATGAAACCCAAACCATTAATGTGAAAGATCAATATGATTTGATGACCACAATGAAAGAGCGGATCGAATCTATCGCGATCATAAATAGCTCTCCTATAACTGGAATGTCTCTGGTGGATTCAGAGATTCATACCGGATCGAAGGGAAGTTTTAACATATTGGGATCAACATTAAAAAAACGATGGGTTCATATTCGGCGAATACCAGGTTTATTTCGAAATAAAAGTTTACAATTAATCAGAAAAAGTTTCTATTCAATGAAATTTTTTATCAAAAGAATGGACCGAGATCTCTTACCAAGTGTTATTAATTTCATTGCGTCAAATATCAAATTTTGGATTCAATCCGCTTGGATTCGATCCACGAGGAATATAACAACAATTTACGGACGAATATTCATTATCAATAAAGATATTTCAAGAATCAATAGAGGTAAAATTACCAACTACTATTCAATCAACGAAAAAATACAAGATTTTGAAATTCGTCCTGGTCGAAACATGTTCTCAATGTCCCAAGCATATATATTTCACAATATATGGCAGATAAGGGCATTAGATATACAAAGAATATTGGATCACGAAAAACCACAAGATCTGAAAGAGAATGACTGGAAACAATGGTTGAGATGTTTTGACCGGTACAATTTATCCCCACAGATATGGTCTAGGATAAACCCAAATAAATGGAGAAATAGAGTAAATAAGCAATGTACGTGTTCTGAAGAACGATTCATTCCTTATGAAAAACAAGAAGATTCTATATTTGCGACTGTCATGGAACCATTTTTGGGACTACTTCGGAAAATGAACAAACGTTACAGATACGATCTCTTATCATATAGTTATCTCAATTCTACAAAAGATTCGTATATTATAAATTTTACAGATATTCCCGGACCACCAGTACAACCTGCTATACCAGATGAGCGGGATATTACCGCTCGTGAAAGAATTATCAGGGAAAATTTTATTAATGATATTATCGAGGAGGATTGGAAGGGTACCGATTTCAATATCGTGAATGGTCCTCGTTCTACTGTTGATATTGACGATGCTATACGTTCTTGTTATTACGATCATACAACAAGTATTGACAGGCAAAAGAAAAAGACTGATCTTACTACGAATCAGCAGGGGATTGACGAGACGCGAAGAGACAATGTTGGCATTTATGAAACTAAATCGAAATTATTAATACCAGGAAATTCACTTTTACGGGAAGAACGAGAGCGGAAAAAGATAGAGGAAGAAGAACGGAAGGAAACAACAAATGTTCTAGAACAAATAATAGATCTTAGATCAGATGTTCAGAACAAACAAGTAAAAGATGTTCAGAACAAACAAGTAAAAGATGGTCAAGATCAAAAGGGTCAAGTAGAAGATCAAAAGGGTCAAGTAGAAGATCAAGATGGTCAAGTAGAAGATCAAGATGGTCAAGACGATGGTGATAGTGAAGTAGAAAATGGTGGAGATGGTGAAGATGGTGAAGATGGTGATGGTGAAGTAGACGATGGTGAAGATGGTGAAGATGGTGAAGATGGTCAAGATGATGGTCAAGTAGAAAATGGTCAAGACGGTCAAAATGTTCAAAATGTTCAAAATGGTCAAAATAGTCAAAATGGTCAAAATAGTCAAGTAGAAAATGAACAAACTGATGGAAAGAAAAAAAAAAAGAAAGGTCTTTTTCAATACAAAGTAGTAGACGTTCTAGGGAAAAAACGTTTCTTACATCTGGCGAATATTTGCAGGGTTATGTCCGGAATGAAGGATCCGGGAACATATTTTCGGATCCAAGAGGGAAATATTGACCTGAGTCTAATGGCCTTTTGCATTGCTATTCAGAAGAATAGGAGTGCAAATAAAATATCGAAAAAACTTGCTCTTCAGAGGAATGTTCGGGGAAAGGTACGCAATTACAATGAAATAAGGGAAGATAAAAAAATAATGGTCTTACAACCATATCGTTTAAAACGTATAGTGGATGATCAATTCCTGATGTATAAAATCGTAAGTATTTCATTGAAGTCTAAAAAAAGAGCCGGGGAATGGATAGATGGAGATTTTTATGATGGATCTGTGCAACGCGGGAAAATTCTGGGGGATGAAAAAAATATTTTTAGTTCCCTCAATTTAGAAGATATTTTGCTTCCAAAACGTCGTAGAGAATTTCGAATCTTGAATCGGTTTGATCTGGAGAACGATCATGTAGGATTTTCCAATGGAAAAGACATACAAAATGATGAAGAACTCATGGGAAGAGACCAACATCTTAGCGTAGATATAACACAAAAAATTAAACGTTTTCTTTGGCCTAGTTATCGATTAGAGGATATTATTTGCATGAATAGATATTGGTTCAATACAAATGATGGGAGTCGATCCGCGATGTTGAGAATACGTATGTATCCCCTAACTGTCAATTGATAAATTTTTTGCTTCAATTCCGTTTTCGTAAAAAAAAAGAATGGATTGATTCAATGGAGTTTCAGGATATGGCAAAAATTGAACCAATCTGTTCGTTCTGTTTCATCAATGTGAAAAGATTCTACATCTCGTATCATATTTTGCCATAGGTTAAAACCAGATGTTCCTCCAAGAAGATAGGAAGAATCCGACCATTTTTTCTTAAATGGTCGGACGGAACGAATCAGAATTATTATATGAACCATGAAAATGAAAGAATGGATCTAATTCTTTTTTCTGACTCGAAAAAAAAATTAAGCCCTGGAAAAATTTGTGTTTTTTTATGATCAAAAATTTGTCCATTAGTTCATCTCTGATTCCCGATAAACAGAGAGGATCTGTTGAATCTCAGGTATTTTATTTAACCAATCGGGTCCTAAGACTTACCCAGCATCTGCAATTGCACGGAAGAGACTATTCATCCCAAAGGGGTTTGTGGAAAATTTTGAGCAAACGTAAGCAACTTCTGGTTTATCTATACAAGAGGGATAAACTTCGTTACGATGATTTAATTGGTCAATTGGGTATCCGTGGGCTAAAAACCCGTTAATTTCGAAGTTTTCAATTCCAATCCAATTTTTAGAGATCCCGGATCCAGTCGTTCTTTTTTCTTTTTATTTTTCTCATTTAGAAAACGAATCGAAGAGGGGTTACACATGATCATGCTTGCTGAAAGACCCCCTGATGGTAAGTATGGGTCCTCATTATCCATCGATACACGTTGTTCTTCGACTTATTGCTAGATGGTAAAGATTTTATTGGCTGTGAACCTCTATCAGATTATTTACATAGGGGGGGAGGAAGCAAATTGTTTAGAACCGAACAATATCTCCCCTATGTAACGCAATGGGATTATTGCGCTACTATGTTCGCAGAGGCAATAAAGGTAAATGCGCCGAAAAGATCGATCGGGAAATATGTATCCCAAAGGGCTAGCTATAGCAGAGTGATTATGCTAAAGTTGGGTCGTATAGCTTTTTTTATAGCCTGGGTTTTTTCATGGCGAATATCGATGCTCAAACTTTTTATTCTTATATTTTCCAAAAACTCCATTCTCTTCTATTTTTGGAGATAGGGACATGATATATGATCTATTTCTGCTACAGGTATGCGAATGATGCATAATAATTATATCACATGAATCGTTTACCTATGACTATTAAATCTCCCTATAAAAAACTGATCTCCCATCCCCGATTTCGTGGATGAATACACTTCGGATTCTTTCAAAGTATTGCTTGTGGAGTATGCGTTTATGCCTGATTAATCCACCCGTTGTTGATTGGAAAAACGAACGAAACGATTGGTAATTTATAGTATTTATTCTGGAATTTGTATCTTTCGTGAAAATTGTGTTGAGTATTTATTGTTCATCAAATTTTCTTTTTATGATTGAAGAATATGAACTCCCGACCTATGTATGATCGTCATGAATGAAATTATGATTATATTGCTCCGGGACGTTTACCGATATCGGTGATCGAAGATTCGAGAATTAAAACAATTCAAAGTTTAACTTGTCTGTCCAAAGGAACTATGGACGAACATTCTGACCGATTAAAGAATTTCTACCAATTCTTCAGATTCAGTTTGGATTCGATCAGAGAGGACTGATGGGTCGAGACCATACCTTTTTTCCGGATGGATCATAAATTAGGATCAGGATATTTATAATTTGATTAAGAATGTCACATGTATTATTGATCAGAGTCTATTATCAACCAACGGAATTATAGACCAGTTCATGTAATTCCCAGATCCATTGAAATACAAATATTTCAATCCGATTAGGTATGTGGATAAGGTCACTTTTTTTTAGTGAATGCGATCATGAGTCAGAATATTGGAAATTCTCGCGCACATAATGAATCCACCTGGATATCTTTTTCGTCTAATAAGTATGATGAGAAGTATAATTCTATTCCTGATCTTATAATAGAAGATCATTAGATAATGGAAAATAACAAACTAAATATAACTTTTGTATCTGAGAAGATAAAGGTATAAGGGGTTGATCTATTATGCTCGAGCATACACTTATTCGAGTTCGAGGTGCTTTCGTCATTATCTATTGGTATTACGAGTCGAAACATGGTTAGAGCACTTATGTGTCGCCAATACTGCATACGGTCGATTCAAATTCAGTAGCATATTCGGATTATCTTAAAATATAGCCAGGGGCATCTTATCGATCTTTGTTATAGCTATTGTAGACGCTGAAACAGCTATTTTATCAGCTACTGACATCGTATCATATAATCAATTCGTATCGATCAATTTCATTTGTCGAAATGGTGATGAAGTATTGTATATCGGTATATCTCAGAAGATATATATATTCTATATGACCAGAATCTATCAAAATAGATATAGTATTACGGTCGATCAAAAACCATATAAAAATCATTAGGAAAATTACCTGTCATGATTGGACCATATTCGAGGTGATCTGGGGGGATCGAAATGATCCAAAAAATACAGATCGGTTCCAAATATAATGGAGATTACAATTATTGATTCGTTTTATATTCATAATATCCCGTTATTAGCCATCTTTATTGGGCATATATTAGAAGATTTGGCTATATATGATCTTATCAAATTAAAACTTTTTACTAACTAATGGAGATCCAATGGCACATTCGGTCAAAATTTATGATACATGTATTGGTTGTACCCAATGCGTACGAGCTTGTCCCACAGATGTATTGGAAATGATACCTTGGGAAGGATGTAAAGCTAAGCAAATTGCTTCTGCTCCAAGAACAGAAGACTGCGTAGGTTGTAAACGGTGTGAATCCGCTTGTCCAACAGATTTCTTGAGTGTACGTGTTTATTTATGGCATGAGACAACGCGCAGTATGGGTCTAGCTTACTGATCAATATGCACAATAAAAAAGGTTAAATCCATTTCATATTTATATTTTTTTATCCACTGATAAAACCCATACTTGATCCAAGATCTCAAGTATGGGTTTTATCAGTGGAGATGCAAAGTATCTTCTATAATGAGCGAATTACCTTGGCTCGCTCAACTATAATTGTTGGTTCGCCTATATCTAGGGTTCCTTAGTCCCATTATTTCCCACCCATAGAAGGAGGGAATGATCTGATTCGATGGTATACTCTAGGTATTTGTTTACTCTAACTCCTTTTCATTATATATACATTCCGTCCATTACCATTTCCAATTTGATAAATTATTGATCCAATTGAAAGAATAAAGAGTATAACTGGACAGATCTTATTGATTTTTATTGGAGATTGGGAATTGACGGATTTTCCATCGGACCTATTTGACAGGATTTGTTACCACTTTGGCCATTTCAGTTGCTTGGCCAATTACTCAAAATCCTCGATTGTTGCATTTACTGATGTTAGCAATATACAGTAGCCAATTAGGATCATTTGCTCCTCGGTATATTATACCTTTATTTCCTTTGCGGGAACTGGAATAAATTTTAGTTCACCCACTTCTATCCGTACGGAGGGAGGGGGGGGGAAAGACGTTTCTATTTGGCCACAATACACTGCGAGTAATTCTATCCTTCCGCTAATTGGAGCTTTAAGTATAGGTCTCTAGAGATCTGATAGACCAACATTAGGTTCAGGAATATTGGATAAGAAATAGTATTCTATTTAGGGTTCTTCATCGCTTATACAATGAAATCGCCAATTTTTTCACATACCCGGTTACCCTACATGGGTAAGCGCATTATTATAGTACATGTATGCTTCAGTAGCCGGAGTTCCATTGAAAAAAGGGAATGGGTTAATTAAAACATGGAATTGCTACCTCATACTCATTTTATATTTCTTTTCGCTGTGGTTGGTAATGATAGGAGTGGTTCAAATCGTCTATGCAGCTCCAACTTCTCTGGTCAACAGAATTGGAAAAGGAGGATAGTCTTCACTATCCCATATGGTTTTGTAATTATCGGTTCCACGGCAGATATAGGTCTCAATGGATCCATTTTAAAATGATCTTTCATGAATCAATTGATGCGACATTTTTCTTCTTAGCGGGAACAAGTGACGATAGGATACGTACTCTTCTTCTTGATGAAAGAAATGGTAGGTCTATACTAACTATGTCCAGTAGTTTTTAAACGGCTTCTCTTGCATTGCCGGAAATCAGTGGTGTGGTTTTGTGGCAGAATCTATGAGATTCTCTTCCCGATAAAAAAAAAAAATGACTGAATATTCTTCGACCTTTCAAATTGAATCATTGTTATTGCAATAGTGGCAATTGGAACAATATGAACTCCCATCCACTTGTTGTCTATGTTACATTGAATATTCTATATAAGTTGAAAATGTGACGAACTTTCATTTAACAGATTCTGGACCAAGAGATATTTTCATCCTGATATGTCTCTTTCTACTCATAATAGGTAGGTATTGGTGCTTATCCTGCCTGATCCAGTTCTCTCTCTATTCAATTTTTTTATCTTTTGAAATTTGAATGGAATGGAGCAAATGAAGGATTCGTCTTTCTTTTATTTGAATCTAATATAGTTCAAGTTATTTCAAGTAGTGATTCCATCATTCTATAATCACTACTTGAAATAACTTGTACCAGTTATTGATGTCACTTATCAATCACATAAAAGAACTGGATCGAATCTATCCTTCCTTTTCCTTCCAGGAATTCGGTCCATTTATGATTCCAACCATCCATAGCTGTGTAACCCTATTCCTAATAGATTGACCCCCAAATAACGGATCCAAACTATAAAAAATCCTAAAGAAGCCACAATTGCCGGTTCCTCACCCTGCCAACCCTTATTCATTCTAGTATGCAGATAGATTGCGAATATGGTCCAAGTAATTAATGCCCAAGTCTCTTTTGGATCCCAGCTCCAATAAGATCCCCATGCTTCATTGGCCCATATTGCTCCAGAAAGAGTACCTATGGTTGAAAGAGAAAAACCGAGACCAATCGCACGATAACTCCAATGATCTAATTGTTTAATCAATTGACATTTACGATAATTCGTTGTTGAAAAATCAACAGTGTATTGCAAATAACTTTTTTGCTTTTCATGTGAATAAAAATTTTCATTGGGAAGAATGGATCGGGAAAATAAATTGTCCATCGCACCAAAAACAACCTGTCTATTTACTCCGGACATAATCACTAGAAGAGCTATGGATGCTAGGGATCCACATAAAAGGGTTGCATAGCTGAACAATATCATACTTACATGCATCATTGACCAATGAGATTGTAGCGCGGGTACTAACATTCCGGATCGTTGCATTTCCTCCGGAAGACCTAAAGTAGCAAAACCATGAGTTAACATAGCACTTGGCGCGGTGATTGCACCTAACCACCGATCATCTCGACTCCGTACTTCTAGAAGTATATGGAACACGGATGAACTCCAGGAAAGGAACATGAATGATTCATACAAATTACTCAACGGTAAATGTCCTGAATAAAGCCAACGATTAATTAATAATCCCGTTGTACAAAGAAAAGTAACTATCATGCCCTTTCCTCCCGAACTACTTAGTCCTTCAATTCGATAAACTAAGGTTCCCCAATAAATGAGAGTGACAACCAAAATGAGAGAAAAAGAGATGTGAGCCAATATATGTTCTAAAGTTATGAATATCATAATAAACTCATTTATTCGTTTTATTCCCGAATGAGATCTATGATGGAAAGATAGGATTGATCCATCACAATGAAAATAGATTGAACATATATTGTTACATAGGAAGAAGTGATTGATGAGATCTTCCTGCTGGAAAAATACCGCCACTCGGATTTGAACCGAGATGCTCTCGCACTGCTTCCTAAGAGCAGCGTGTCTACCAATTTCACCATGGCGGCTTCGTAGGGACCATACTAGCTTATTTACACCAGATCGTCAATGTTATGGAACGTGTCTAGCAGAGGGAGTGATCTGTGAATATAATATAAGTCCAAATAAGATCTAAGTTCGGGCATTAACATTTGAATCAATTTTATGTTGGTTGATAGTTATAACGGAGCATGGCGCAGCTTGGTAGCGCGCCATCTTGGGGTGATGGAGGTCGTGGGTTCAGATCCCGCTGTTCCGAAAGAGAATGGTAAATAGTCACATGCGTTATCGTACAAAGAATATATGTAAATTTTCGCTTATTTCGCTTACGATGGGAAGAATCGGAACAGCTAGATTCCAAACAATAAATGGTTATACCATCACTTTCTCATTTTTTTTGATTGGATGGTTTGATTATATACATATCTAGAACGAAACTATGTTTCTGATCCATGATCTCCATATGATTATTATCATGTTAGACTTTCCAATTTTAGGGGAGACATCCAAATTTATTTATAGCTCCCAATAATATTACATACAGGCTAATATTACCATATATAAGCTGTTAATGAATGAATTGATCCTATTTTGAGCTACTAAGATGTAGAAGAGGGTTTCATCAATAGGATCAAATTGCACTAGATTAGTCAGCTCTTTTTATGTATCTCTGTCACAATGGTTTGGGCATTACGCATTATAAATGGTAGAGATACGAAGAAAGATGATTACTTTTAGTTCTCCTAAAGGATTGAGCACTTCTTTCTATCCAACCATAAAGGAGGGAAAAAATGGGACCCAATAGGGGGATGAATCATTGGGAGGAGCAGAAACAGAAGAAGAATGAATCAATATATCTGAAACTATAGTAATTATTCGCCATAAAGCAATAACGCGCATCTATTACGAAATGCACGAGCAATTCCATAATGAAATAATATCATCCCCATGCGTGATTCCATAGGTTCTGTGCCTTTATTTATAAATAATAAATAAATCCTAGTTTTGGATCGGAATGGATGGATTGGGATGTTGATAAGATTATGCTACATTTCCGGTAGCATAATGGTAATGCTGAAGTTCATTCGGGATCCTTAAAAAAAAGGATTAACTCTAATCCCTTTCTAGTGGGAAGGCAGAATGGATAGAAGAATGGTTTATAAATTCCCCATTTATCCAGATTGGCTGAAGGAAAGTACTGTAGTAGAACTAATTAATGACCGTGTCCTTTTCGTACGACCACCCTTGGAGTGAATAAAATGATTTTGCATCACTGTTCTCCAGGGTCCTGGAGGGTGGTGTCGTATATTCGCTCGTGTTGTGCTACGGGTCATCCAAATCAATTGCTGTCAATTTTGATTCGGATGATCCAGAGGAATCATCATTGACTATGCAATAAAAACTTTTCGAATTACCGGTGGAGATAGATTTAGCTAAAGAAAAAGCTTTTATTGCGGCCCGATATGCTTTTCCCTTCCGAACATTTTTACGAATTTTTTTTTTTGATCTAGAAGTACGCTTTTTTGGAACTGCCATAAGGAACAATGGGGTTAATTCATATATTGTGATGTGAAAGACATCTTATGTATTTAATTTATTCATTTCTCTCGTAGATAGATAACTCTGCATATTCTTTATCTAAATATGCTGCAAATTGAATCAATCCATTCTCTCGACAAAAACGTTAAAATAATAATGGAATCTACCAATTTAAATTGAAAGGTCAATTTTCATGATATATTTTCATATATTTTATATGATATATTCATATAACGATCAATCTTCAAATTGATATCTTTCTCATCATTTTCCGAATGAGTTTCGCTCGGTCCTTGATTCTTCGAGATCATCTCATCCTTCTTGTTCGTGTTCTTGCCATATCCTGAATTGAAACTAATGGGATCAAAATGCCGATTGTAATATCTTTTCAATTGGAAAGATATTAAAAGATGCGGAAATCTCAACCAATTTTGAGTGAAAGGTTTTAAATATTCTTCCGGTGTTTCATTTCCAAGTTCCATAAAGTTATGGATAGGAAAGAGTTTAATCAAATAGAAATTTTTTCTATCAATCATACTACTTTGATGATTGAAGCGATATATGAGGATCGATAATGTAAGTACTACTATACCTTTGACCAAAAAATATGGAAGGGCTTACATTAGGTTTAGGGATAATCAGGCTCGAACTGATGACTTCCACCATGTCAAGGTGACACTCTACCGCTGAGTTATATCCCTTCCCTACTCTCATCTGGAAGGAGAACTGACTTATGAATAATAACTTACCAAAGGCTCGAGAGACTCAACACAACTATCCCACTATTTTATCTCGAACAACTTGAAGCCAGACCTTCCTTCTTTTCACACCACTACGAAAAAAAAAATTGGAGCCTATTCTGAGTGAATCCTGTCGAAAGTAGTATTTCCTACTGATTCGAATCATAACATATGATCCCGTAAAATCAGTAATATTTTACCTATCTTGATCAAGCAAGTTTTACATGAACTTGAATCAGCATGTTTGATCCGATCTAGCACTAGTGCGTACGGAAAGCACTCAATATTGTTTGGAAGAACAAGGAGAACAAGATCGAGTCAAGATTATACAGAGATGATACGGATCAAATTGTTCTTCTTGCACCAAGGAGAAGACCCTATGCAACCGTTAACTACTTTATAGAAATAAAGTTAAATCCTACCGGAACAGAATTTGTAACTAGCACTGCTATCCTCTCGCCTAGCGAGCAAATATTTACCCCCGTGGATGGAAATACTTCTTGATCTGGATCGATGTAAGAGTACAACTACATTTCCAAAATCCATGTTGTCTATTCGGAACAGGTTGACCCCTTCGCTCTCTCGTGGTACAATCCTCTTCCCGCTGAGCCCTCACTTTTCCACCGGTACAAAGAAACAAGATATAGGACTGATGCCGTTCATCAGTTCATCATATCAGATCAAAAATAACTTTCTTTTCCGTATACTCTCCCTGGTATCGGTTGCTATTCGTGTGAACTTACGCAGTCGATCAGATCATATCTCAGATAGATATGGATATATATCTCCCTCAACATAGGTCATCGAAATGATCTTGGACAACCCCAACAAAAAAAAGCACGAAAGCCAGGATCTTTCATTAAATTGATTCCTGTTCAAATTCGAACAGTGTATAACCACATGGATAAGCTCACATTAACCCGTCAATTTCGAATCCAATTTGTGATTTGGAGGAATGATATATCGAGATATCAAGAAGGAATTAGCATGTAATAATGTCGATTCATACAAAAAGAGTATTTCTTCAGGCACTGTACTTATAGGATGGGAATAGAGAAGGAAGAGGGAATCCCGAAGATTTTGCATAATCTTTTTGACCGAAAAGGAAAAATAGGATTCATTAGTGTTTGGTTAGAATACGAAAATGTGTTTGACTTAATTGGTTCCAGTTACTCTTTGAGACATAATGTATAAAGGAAGGGAATATTAATATTATCGAACAACGAGAATAATCCAATTTATCTTACTTCGAAACAAAAAAAAATTGAACGAGAAGCCGTATGAGGTGCAAATCTCATGTACGGTTTTGTAGAGTGACAGTGAAGAAAACTTATCTGTCAACTTTTCCACTATCACCCCCAAAAAACCAAACTCTGCCTTACGTAAAGTTGCCAGAGTACGATTAACCTCTGGATTTGAAATCACTGCTTATATACCTGGTATTGACCATAATTTACAAGAACATTCTGTAGTATTAGTAAGAGGAGGAAGGGTTAAAGATTTACCCGGTGTGAGATATCACATTGTTCGAGGAACCCTAGATGCTGCCGAAGTAAAAGATCGTCAACAAGGGCGTTCTAGTGCGTTGTATATTCTTACTTATCTAATACTTGTATCATTTCATGATGATGCCATGTGAATTGCTAGGAACATGTTAAGTATATAGCTAACCTAATAACGAACGTTTTGTAAGGGGACTAGAGCAGGCTACCGTGAAAAAAAACACACACGATCTTATTTTTCATTGGAACTATTATATGTCCAAGGTTTAATATCGAAATCATTTTCGAAGTTTTCCCTGATTGTTTCAACAGAAAATTAAAAAATACCTTGACCTTTTTAGAACGGGTTCAAGTCAAATAGCAATGATTTGAAACACTTTTTTATACACTATTTTGTAAACCTAAGGACTTGATCGTATAGATATGTAAAATACAGGATTTCCAATCATAGCAAAAGAAAGGGAACGGATACTCAATTGAGAGTGAGTAAACAGAATTATATGCATAAAGAATATATCTCATCTATGCAGATATAATAATGTGGAAAGCCGTATTCGACGAAAGTCGTATGTACGGTTTGGAGGGAGATCTTTCATACCTTTAGAGATCCACCCTACAATATGGAGTAAAAAAGCAAAAATAAATGATTTTCAGCCTTTATGAAATAGATTCTTGAACCTTTTTCACACTCATGTCACGGCGAAGTACTGCAGAAAAAAAAACTGCAAAATCCGATCCTATTTATCATAATCGATTAGTTAACATGGTGGTTAACCGTATTCTTAAAAACGGAAAAAAATCATTGGCTTATCGAATTCTTTATCGAGCCATCAAAAAGATTCAACAAAAGACGGATAAAAATCCACTATCTGTTCTACGCCAAGCAATACGTAGAGTAACTCCCAATGTAACAGTAAAAGCAAGACGTGTGGGTGGATCGACTTATCGAGTTCCCACTGAGATAAGATCAACCAAAGGAAAAGTACTTGCCATTCGTTGGTTATTAGGGGCATCTCGAAAACGTCCGGGTCGAAATATGAATTTCAAATTGAGTCACGAATTAATGGATGCTGCTAGAGGGAATGGCAATGCTATACGCAAAAAGGAAGAGACTCATAGAATGGCAGAAGCCAATAGAGCTTTTGCACATTTTCGTTAACTCATAAACAGGATCGATATCTACCTATCTATATAGTGGATTTATATATTCTGATAAATTATAAATTTATTCCCGTTCAGATCGGACAATATGTTTATCGGAACAAAAGATAAAAAATAAAAAGAAAAAAGCATAAATCATAGATAGATCTAAGTCCTCTTGGGAAGGCTTCCTTAAGGAAAAAGGAGATAGATTATGGAGGAATATTCGATCCTATTCATGAGATTATGTAAATCTCCTAAACTTGGAAATTAGAAACTTTTTCTACTCTTTCGGAGATTGAAAGAAATTACTAATTCATGATCTGACATGTACAAAGTGAAAACTTCATTTTCAATTATACCCTGAGATCGTTTGAAAGAGTTTCATTTGCTTTTCTTCCATTCTGGTTTATGGTCTTTCTGGCTATATGGTCTATCCAGGGGAAAGATTTAGCTTCAAGAAATAGTAAATGATCTCGTAGATACACAAATGTATAACTCTCCAGTAATTCGGATTGTGCTTATATCCATAACTGTAGGAATTGGGTCCGAACTTTACTTTTTCCAGTCTCTTTTCATCAATGGACCCCTTATGAAGGGAAGAAGTGCGATTAATTTTACAAATTATTACCTCTCTAATAAAATAGATTGAATAGATATCTATCTTTCTTTTTTATAAATGTTTCTATGGACATGTGGAAAAGAGAAAGAAAAGGACTGTTACCCCTACCTCCACTCGGACCAAGACATCACTTTTACCGAAAAAAGTTAAAGTTTTTGAAAATATTTTTTATTTTGTACCATATTCAATTCTTTAGGTTTCTATTGAATTGAAAAAGAAAGGATGTTCAGTCGTCTTGTTTATTTATAGGAAATCTCCTCCAGATAAAAAAAAATTTTATGATGAACCTATATGACCAATCGTATATCAATACTCGAATACGCTATCTCTAACATATGTTCATTCATAGATCAGGATATTTTTCATATATATATGAATGGAATAGAATTTCCTTTTGGGATGCCTTGATGGTGAAATGGTAGACACGCGAGACTCAAAATCTCGTGCTTAAGAGCGTGGAGGTTCGAGTCCTCTTCAAGGCATAATATTGCTCATGCTTATTGAATGAGCAATTCAATGGCAAATCTCGTAGAGTATCTCAATAGATTGAGATAGATTCTCTGTTGATACGAGGTATTCCGACGATCGATTACCTACAAGTTAACGCTGTTGGAATAGGACAGTGGATCACAGGTAGGATCAGATCTTCTCTACCTAATGAGGAGTCCATTCCGAATACACCCTCGTATTATGAGGTATATTTCATTAAGGACACAGATTGAGAAGATCGATACATAGATTGACCAGATACCACCTCTCTCAAGATCTTGCAATATACGGGAGTTACGACCGAACCTCACCAACTATATCCATGTCGGATCCTGTGACTCTATCCTTTCCTCTCTTCAAATAGTGTGGGAAAAAAAAGAATGCTAGAACCGAAATAGAGTAAATAAGGAGTAAGCATAGTCTAGTTAACTTAATGAGATATTATCTACTAGACTATGCTTACTCTTACATGGTCGAGATCTCGGAGTGAGGAACCTCAAATTAAAGATCTATCAAGTCTTTATAGGATCTTAAATTGGAGCATATGTAGAACCTCTCATTGATTCCCACGACCCTACTGCCCGGTCAATTTTCTTTTACTTCATTCCAGATTCTCCCAGCTGATATCAAATCTTAATCCTGTTGTATGAATTGAGTGTTCAATTTCATTGGGAAAAAGCCATTTCTTCTCCAACAATGTCTTTGTAATTTGATCCAATAACATTCTGTTAGATAGGAACAGATTTGATAAATATTGATAACTCTCGAATAGAGTATTATAAAGAAAAGATTCATTAGATAATAACCTATTGGTTCCGAGCCATCTTTGGCGATGAATTAACGATTGGAAGCGGTCAACCCTTTCTCTCGAATTTTCGGTCAACCAACGGTGATATGAATATATAGGAAAATATGGCTGCATACGTTCCAATTGGATACCAATCGCTTGAATGCGTTTGAAATGCTCGATATGTCTATGTCTAAGAGACAATGGTTTCCAAAAAGTCATGAACAAAACCGAATTGATCGTGGATTTTGAATCATATCTACGAAAAAAACTTTGGATACTTTTTTTAGGTAAAAAATCAGGTTGTGCTCTTAATCTTCTTGCACCATAAGTAATATAAAGTCTTTTCAGCAGTTCTTCATTTGCGAAAAATTCTCGGCGTGAAAACACAGGGCGCTGCTCTTGAAATAGGAAGGAATCCCAAAGAAATCGTCTTCCTATAAAGAACAGTGGTTTCTTAGAGTATTTATATTGCTTCGGATATTGTATAGGAAATTTAGATCTGTCCATCTGCCGTTTTCTTAACGATCCGAACTGATACGAAGATCCCAATGAATTGGGTGTTTTTATATGATCGAATCTATTACTGCGAAGAAAACTAAGACGCCAGATCCTAGGAGTCCAAACTACGTTCTTTATGAATTCTTCATCCATATCCCTTTGTTTTGCGTCAGGAGTAAACTTCAATTCATATTCTTTCTTTATGAATTCTTCATCCATATCCCTTTGTTTTGCGCCGGGAGTAAACTTCAATTCATATTCTTTCATAAATCGTATCATATCTAGATGATCTCTCATTTTGAGTTGAGGAGCAAATGTGATCTGATCCTTATTGGACTTACCCCGACATATTCCTAACCTAGAAAATGGAAACTCCACCAGAATACTTTCTAAAAGACTAGAAGCTATATCAAGATCATGCTCAGCTAATTTATCGAAAGGAATCCAATTCTCTCTATTTCGTTCTGATATAGACCAAGAATCTCGAGCCGCTGATCCGGCCAAGCAACCCAAAATATGGGGAAGTATGGTCAATTCCTTCATAGTTGTTTCAGCAATCGAAGGTTCTAAATACCATTCGGACAAATAACAAAACCTTTTCTTCCATAATTCCTTTTTGGTAGATAGAGGATTCATGGGAGAATTTCTTCTAAGCGTATTTTGTATAAAAGCCTTTCCTACTTTGTAGATAATTCTTTCGTCATTTTGACCGGATCCAACCTGATTATCCATAGATTGTAAATGAAAAATTTGCCTATAAATAGCGGATCGAATTGTATTAGTGTCTATAACTGATTTATTTCGGGTAATACTAAGTATTAAGGCTTCATCGGCCAGTGCTGCTAGATCTCGTGCATCATAATCTATGGTTATAGATCCAAATTCATCGGGACATTTTCCCGAGTATAATCCTTTGCTACATAAAAGAATAGGAAATTCCCTTTGTCGTTGTGGGATAACAAGCATTCGAATATTGATCGATCTATCTAATCGATTTGGAGCTATTAGAGCTGGATCCACTCTTTGGGGGATATGAGTCGAAGCAATAACAAGAATATTTCTCATAGAATCTTTCTCACCATCTCTAAGTCTAAAGAGATTGTTCATTAATACACTAAGGAACAAGTCAGTGAAGCCAAAACCAAATAAATAGTTAGCTGCCTCATTTAAATTCAGTTCATGAATGTTTGGAATCCATATTATGCAAGGAGACATGCTTTTCGCCAATTCTAAGGTAATATGGAAATCTTCCATTTTGTCTTTCACAAAAGGATCAAACTCAGTAGGAATACGTTCAACAGGGTAATCTAAATACTCACCATACCAGAGCTTCTTCAGAGATATTCTTATTAAAGGAACATATGAGTCTGCTGCTAGACTTTTGACCAAATAGGATCGGCCAGTTCCCATAGGACCTATCAGTAAAATCCCTTTGAAAAGTAATGATCCTGAGTGGAGTGAGAAAGGTTTTCCATGAAATGTGGGGTTGGTTTGACACAATATTTGTGAAGAGGTAATCTTCTGACAAAAAGCAAGGAATACCCATCTTTCTGCTAAACAAAATGGATTGAACCCGTAATTAATTAGACCTTTTTGATAAGTGTAGGCCAAATATCGTAAGTGAATAAGCCCTGGCTGTCTAATGATTTGATCTCCAAATTCATTCTTGAAGAAATTATGACTGTAAGTCAAATTTGATTCAAATTGAAAAAGGTTTTTTTCCGTCATTAGAAACTGAACTAGTAAGTGTATCTCTTTTTCGGAGATATCCATACTAGAGCACAATCCGTTCAACTCTCTTATTATAGTTATAAGCAAGTTTATATTTCTATTCTTCGTCTTCCTCTTCCTCTTCCTCTTCCTCTTCCTCTTCATAGAAAAAAAACTATTAATAATATCTGAAAGAGAACGGGGTCTGTCTATTGTATAATAGAGAAAGCTATTAGGCACGGGAGGATTAATCCTTTTTTGCAACTCTATCACGTATGATGGATGCTTTAAATACTTGATGAGTTCAAAGTATGTCTTTATATTGATAAAGGTGAAAGAAATAACTTTAAAATATTGAAGAATAGAATACCCAAGAACGAAAAAAGGGATAAGAATCCCATATTTATACCCCCGAGCATTTAGTAATCTCAGATGTGTCCATATGAATGGAACTGATGACTTCTCTCGATCACTAGTTTCCTCTATTAAAAAATCCTTGCAGGAATTACTTGGAAAAAAAAACTTATTCATAAGATTCGTTCTCAATTTACATTGTATAGGTTCCCATAATGGATGAGAAAGTTCCCACAATATATTCCGTTTAAGCAAAATATAATGCTTAATATTTTGCAAAATAGATACAAATGGATTACTGCCATGTAGTAATATCTCCGAAAGAGTATCTAAAAGCATATTTTCAAGATATTTACACCATGCAGAGGTAAAAAACCAGGGCATATATGTTTTGAACAAATCCCATTTTGAAAAAATACTATCTATTTGAGAGATCCTATAAATATTCTGTTCCTCTTTAGATGAATTAGAAAGGGTACTCCTTCCATCTATGTCTTCGTTTACTATTATGTTTTTTAAACATTCGGTTACAAACCAATCTTGAATACGGGGAAAAATTTCCTCGTTCTTATTGGAAAACATTTCGGATAGTAAATCATCTTGATAAGATCGAGTTTGAATAAGACCCACGTTTGAATTGAAACCCCTTTTAAAGCACTGATCAAAGCTGTTTTCTTCTGAATCGGATCTATTAAAAAAAGGTTGGCAAAAAGTTTTTTCAAAATTGACTATTTGTTCTTTTGTTAAAGGTGTTGTAGAAATCTCTTCGATCGAAGAAAGATATCTCTTGTCACGAACGAATGGATTCAATCGAGTTAGTAAATTGAAGGATCTGTACAAATCATAGATTAATACAAACGTTTGGTCACCACTTCGTTTTCGTTTTAAATATTTAGGTAATAATATGTTAGATACTTGTGATTTTATGAATGAAATAGTCTCTTTTTCTGAGTGAACGGGTCCTATTTCACCAATGGGCAAGGAAGATAGATTGTTGTGTATGATCAAAAGATTGAATAATTGTCCATATGTAAAATTATTCCTTTTTATATAAAATCTTTTCATATCAGAAGGTAATCTATTCCTATAATTTGGCCGAGTATGATGCAAATAATCAAAAAATTGGAGCGTATTTGCTCCGTGAAAAGAAGCTATCAATGAGCTCTGATCAGATAGTTTCACAGGATTCAACCAATTGTCTCGATCGTTGGATATCGTCGAAAAATAAGTGTTATCAAATGATTCCATGCTATTATTTTCATTATCGAAAAAGTCAATAATCAATGGATTAATTGGTATCTTATTCGTAACAAATGGTGCAATTGTTCCTTCATCAATCAATAATTTCGATCTTTGTGAAAGATTAAAGTTTAAAAATTTTTTTAAACGAACGATTAGAGTACCAGTTGGATCTAACAACTGATTTAATAGTCTATAATTATTACTTTGGAGCCCATGAAATGCAAAATCAAAAAAATAAATTAAAATATCGAACTTCGAGTTTAAGAGCTTTACAGTACTTTCAGAAAGGGAGAAAAACATAGACCAACCAATTGAATCTCGATTAGTATTAGTACATAATTCAATTGGATCGAACACTATTTTAAAATAGTTTTTTTTAGAAAAAACCTGTTTTAAATATTTAAAAAAGTATTCGGTCTGATTGGACCATTTGTACACATTCAAATTCCGATTGATATGTTTATCAATTCGAATAATAGAATGGTTGAACCATTCTCTCTTAAATTTTTTCCAACTTGATGAATGCCGGTCAATTGTATCTTTCGTTACATTATTCAAATTTTCATTTTCTATAAAATTTTTTAGAATTTGATCCTTTAAATTGCGACTGAGCCTATTTATAAAATAGAATCTATTTAATAAATTTTCCGAATACCTGCTGTCAATGTTATACTTAATTGATTCATACCAACCCAAAGCTTCAGTTCTATAATTGTTAAAGGGAGTTCCTATCTCCAAGCAATTTTTGGAATCGATTTGGCTCAATTGTTTGTCGATTATTTGATCTAAATAATCATCCGCTTTATCAATAATATTGAGTAGGACCCATAAAGATTGATTCTTCCATTTTTCTCTGTGATTGAAGATCCGATCCGATCTCAACGATCCATTCTTGTTGAGTTCATATAATGGATTCATTTTATAATAAATAAAAAATGAAATTTTATCATGAACCTGACTAGGCTTAGTTATTGATAGAGTTAATTGATCTGTCATTTCCAGACAATTTTTGTGCAATATGTATTTTCCTTTGCTTTGATCACAGAATGCAGAAAATAGATTCCAAGGCAGAGTAAAACTCCGTATAGCACAATTCGAGGAAGGATTTTCAATTTCAAAATATGTTTTGATCTTCCATAGATCAACTATCCTATTCATTAATGAATAGGATTTTGAATCCCTTAAATCTTTTGAAAAAACCTTTTTTTTTATTTTGAAAAACCTTTTGGATAAGTTGAAATCTTCAATGGGCTTTTTAGTAGCACTAGGACCACCCATACATGGTTCATCTATTGGCAATATGTAAAAAAAAGAATAACGAATTGATTTTGTAAAATTTTCAATGAATCTTTTCCTCTCCAAAGGAAAGGAATTATCTTCTGTATATCTTTGATCTTCTGTAAATAATTCTTTCGCCCAAGAGATTGGATAATGTTTTGATAAACACTTTGAGGACAAATCCGATTCTATTTTTGTTTGTTCTCTTTCAATAAAAGAAAGATCCCAAAGAATTGATCTTTTTCTTCGTTGCTCAATCTCCGTTTTATTCCTTGTGAATGGATCTTCACAAAGATATTTTTCAGGTTTCCAATACTCATTTTCGGTTGAATTAAGAGTTGAATCAATCTTCAAATTGATATCTTTCTCATCATTTTCCAAATGAGTTTCGCTCGGTCCTTGATTCTTCGAGATCATCTCATCCTTCTTGTTCGTGTTCTTGCCATATCCTGAATTGAAACTAATGGGATCAAAATGCCGATTGTAATATCTTTTCAATTGGAAAGATATTAAAAGATGCGGAAATCTCAACCAATTTTGAGTGAAAGGTTTTAAATATTCTTCCGGTGTTTCATTTCCAAGTTCCATAAAGTTATGGATAGGAAAGAGTTTAATCAAATAGAAATTTTTTCTATCAATCATACTACTTTGATGATTGAAGCGATATATGAGGATCGATAATGTAAGTACTACTATACCTTTGACCAAAAAATATGGATTGCTTTTCCGTAGATCGCGGAAAAGCAACGTACTGAGAATTCTAGGATCAAAAAGCTTTATAAGGCGCTCCCGACGTGAAAGGATTTGAATTAACAATCTAATCAAATTGGATTTGGTCCATGGATTGTATAGAAATAGAAATTGATAACTTTGTATCTCTTCCAATTTGATTATCCAGGGTCTTCTTCTTTTTTTCATTTATTTGAAACCCCCCCCTTACCTCTCCCTTTTTTTTTATCCCAATAAATAGAATATTAATAGCATATATTGATTTCATATAATTGTAAATCTCGTGTCAACCAACCGATACCATTATATCCCATGGATATAATTTATTTTCACCGAAATATGAAAATGACAACGAATCGGATCCAGTCCGATTTTTTTTATCTTCTTTTATGGGCGAACGACGGGAATTGAACCCGCGCGTGGTGGATTCACAATCCACTGCCTTGGTCCACTTGGCTACGTCCGCCCCGGAAAAAACCAATTTATCTATCTACAGTCATTTCTTCCAAGAATAAAAAATGAGCTAACGTTTGTTCTTATGTGGGTCGGTGACCTCTGATAGGGGATCAAAGCAAGATCGATGACTAACTCTCAACTCTCGAACAAGTTGTATGGCTTATTATCAAATTAATTCAATGAAATGTTATTTGAATGTCTATTGAGAATATTTGACATGAATCAAGTATGAGAGAAAGAATGTAAATGGGTCCCAATCCCGAACTACCCAAATTTAGATCTGAGTCTATACTCATATTATAGAATGAATATGTTGATGATCTTTATCCAGCATCCATGGCTGAATGGTTAAAGCGCCCAACTCATAATTGGCGAACTCGCGGGTTCAATTCCTGCTGGATGCAGCGGAACTGCACATATCCATTATTGATGGAATGGGAAGAAGTATGAAGAATAACACCAAACAATTGAAGCATACCAAGCCTTTCAATAAAATGAATGAAAGGCTTGGTATGCTTCAATTAAGCAATACACGATAACAATCCATCAGAGTA